CCCTATGAATCGATTAAAACCTCAGATTCATACTACAACCACGATGATTCAAGAAAACCTTCAAACTAAGTCCAAAAATTCCCTGAGTAAGAATCGTTGGATCATCACTTATTCAATGAATAGATATACTGAATAAAAATTTAAAGAAAGGTTTGTCCCTTAATTAAAATAAGCATAAACGGGAAAAAGAATAAAAATCTGTCGATTTATCACTTCTAACCCCCTTTTTTAACTATTTGGGGGTTAACTCTTTTTTTTTGGAGTCCGGCCCGCGAGGTCTTAATATAAAATATGAATCATAGTTAGAATAGTTTGTAATCTATTTCCTATATTCCGCGCGTTCCGGATACTAGAATGAATATCCGACGAGGTAAAACCATCTGTATCAAGATGACAGAACCACTCTCTGTAGTATCCATAGGATCAATTATAACAAGTCACACACTCATATTCCGGAAATACAGAAACAAAGAAATTCCACGGTCGAACTACCCAAAAATAGAATGGGCTAAAAACGACCTAAATGATTCACTTTGTAGTGAAAAGCGATTTAGTAGTTCTTGTGAATCTAATTCATTGAAATTCCATCCAGTAAAATGGAAGAATTATAAATCTCCAAAATAATAGATAGGAATATCGCAAATAGAGCCATTGTAATACCCATCAAAGGAGTAGTTCCCCAACCTGGAGCTACTTTACCATATTCCGAATTCAGTGGTTTCAATAAATCCCCTACAATGGTTCGTCTTGGACCAGATCTAGAACTATTCTCAACGGTTTGTGTAGCCATAAATCCTATTTTGTATTCAGTGAGAGCCGTTGACTTTGTATACCATTATATTGTAAATAAATGATCTTAGCATAGATCCATTGTGGTCTTAAAATTATATAATAATGGAAACAGCAACCTTAGTTGCCATCTCTATATCTGGTTTACTTGTAAGTTTTACTGGGTACGCCTTATATACTGCTTTTGGGCAACCCTCTCAACAACTAAGAGATCCATTCGAGGAACACGGAGACTAGTTGAAGTAATGAGCCTCCCAATATTGGGAGGCTCATTACTTCAATCGAGATAATAAAAAATCATTTCATCTTTTTAGTTGGAACTTTAGGTGGTTCCCGAAAAAAGATGGCGAAAAATATTATTCCCAGAGTCGAGACTAAGAGGAATGTATAAACCAATGCTTCCATAGATTCGATTGTGGTTTACAATTATAGCTTCCATGCCTGTTTATTTTGGGTCGTCTCCCGGATAACTAAAGAGAAAGAGTCAAAGAAAGGGCAAAGGCAGCGATTCAAATCAAGATTTATCCGACTCCCTGTCTATGTTAAATCACAAAAATAAAAGTAAGAAATCAATCTTGTATCAGACTACTTGTCGTCTTGTAGTCGGATCCCCAAGTTTTTGGAATGTTCCAAATTCTACTTGAGCATCCAAATCTGGGTCAATACCGGCAAAAACATCTCGGAACAAGGTTCTAGCGCCATGCCAAATATGTCCGAAGAAGAAGAGCAGAGCAAATGAAGCATGGCCAAAAGTAAACCAACCCCTTGGACTGCTACGAAAAACACCATCGGATTTCAAAGTAGCACGATCTAATTCAAAAATTTCGCCCAATTGAGCGCGTCGAGCATATTTTTTCACAGTAGCAGGATCACTATAACTGACTCCATTCAGTTCGCCACCATAGAACTCCACAGTTACACCTACTTGTTCGACACTATACTTCGACTCTGCCCTTCGAAACGGAACATCGGCTCTAACAATACCGTCTCCGTCTACCAAAACAACCGGAAATGTTTCAAAAAAAGTGGGCATACGACGTACAAAAAGTTCACGCCCTTCCTTATCTCTAAAGATAGGGTGTCCTAACCACCCAACAGCTATTCCATCCCCGTTGTCCATTGAGCCCGCTCTGAATAATCCCCCCTTTGCCGGATTATTACCGATGTAATCATAAAAAGCCAATTTTTCAGGAATTTTAGACCAAGCCTCTGATAAACTTTGATTTTCGGCTATCCCAGCGCTAACTCTTCGATATATTTCTTGCTGGAAGTATCCCTGATCCCATTGATAACGAGTGGGACCAAATAATTCAATCGGGGTAGTTGCTGAACCATACCACATAGTTCCAGCAACAACAAAAGCGGCAAAAAAGACAGCAGCGATACTGCTGGAAAGGACGGTTTCAATATTTCCCATGCGTAATCCTTTGTATAGACGTTGGGGCGGACGGACACTAAGATGGAATAGGCCGGCTAATATGCCCAATGTCCCTGCTGCAATATGATGAGAGGCTATTCCTCCCGGAACAAAAGGATCAAAACCTTCCACACCCCACGCTGGATTTACAGATTGTACCCTTCCGGTTAGTCCATAAGGATCGGACACCCATATTCCAGGACCATACAACCCCGTTACATGAAATGCGCCAAACCCAAAACAAGCCAACCCTGAAAGAAATAAATGAATTCCAAAAATCTTAGGTAAATCTAAAGAAGGTTTTCCTGTACGTTCATCAGAAAATATTTCTAGATCCCAGTACACCCAATGCCAAATAGCTGCCAAAAAGCATAAGCCAGAAAACACAATATGTGCCCCGGCCACACCTTCGTAACTCCAAATACCCGGATTCGTTATAGTACCTCCTGTGATACTCCAACCGCCCCATGAATTGGTTATTCCTAAACGAGTCATGAAGGGTATAACAAACATACCCTGTCTCCACATTGGATCAAGAACGGGGTCAGAGGGATCAAAAACCGCTAGTTCGTATAGAGCCATCGAACCGGCCCAACCAGCAACTAGAGCTGTATGCATTATATGAACAGAAATCAAACGACCCGGATCATTCAATACGACGGTATGAACACGATACCAAGGCAAACCCATGGAAATACCCCTTTAATCAACGAATAATAGACACTATGTAACTTTATTGCATTGTAAAAAGTAAAAAAACTATGCTCTGGACCCACTCTTTCGGTAGATTTTCTCGAGGAAAGAATTAATATTTGTTCTATTCTTTTAGTAATAATAATAATAGATAGTAATAATAGACGAATTCCATTTGTAGGAACAAAAATAAGCAGATCTATTCTATACCCGATAAGTACCAATACGCAATGGTAGAGGGGATTGATCCCACTTTAATTTTCTCTGAGTGAAGACATACCCATTTGTTCATATCATTCCAAAGACCCATTCGTTTCGTAAAAATTTTCCTTTAGTCATAATCATTCGGTTTTATTTTTTTATGTTATTGTTATGAACTTATTCAATTTATGGATAAACTATGATAAAGGCTAATCTTATTAAGACAATAAATCCGTTGTTACGCTTCCACATCAAAGTAAGATATAGTACTTAATTTTTTTCTTTCATTTTATGCCTATTGGTGTTCCAAAAGTGCCTTTTCGAAGTCCTGGAGAGGAAGATGCATCGTGGGTTGACATATAGTGCGACTTGTCAGATATATTGGGTCACATGGAATTTCCCCATTCTCTCCCCTGATCGAGATATCCCCTCTTTCGCCCAAAAAAGATTGATTGAATTATCAAAAGTTTGGAGCGTGAAATACAATTTAATCCTATTTATTTTTTGTAGGGGTATCAGATTAATATTATCAATTAGAATAATTTATGGTTGGCTCGACTGGACCAAAAAAATGAAGTATCCAGGCTCCGTTTAGAAAAAACCCAATTGGTAATATATCTAAGATTACTACTTTTATAATATTCTATTTATAAACAGGAGCGATCTCAAACTGTTTAATCAATCGAGTAATATAATGAATACATTTAATATAATGAATACATTGAATATTTAGTGGAAGACATGAAATAAATGAAATTGAAAAATAAAAAAAGCCATAGCAAAAAGACGTGGTATTGGGACATTTGCCCTATATGTGCAAATAAAAATCGGGCCTATCTTTACTCGGAGTAGAGCATAAACCTAAAAAAATTGAAAAAGCCCATTCAGGAACAAGAAAATGGCATCGTTATTTGGATTCGATCTCGATGAAACAATACATCAATGAGAAGTTCATTCGATAAGTTTAGTATATTATTTATATATATATATTTTATTTATATATAGGTAAAGTAAACAGGCCAAAACAAATCCTTCTTGAAAAATGGAAGACAAAAAGCCCTTTGTTAGAAGTTAGAAAGAGCCCCCTATGAAAATAAAAAAGAATGAGGGCTGCAATCTACACATTGATTCTTTTTTTTTGCGCGATTTTTGGTAAACCGTATGCATCGAAAGGTGCGCGTACGGTTCCTAAGGATACAATTATATCCTAATCAACCGACTTTATCGAGCAAGATTACTTTTTTTAGGCCAAGAGGTTGATAGCGATCTCTCGAATCAAATTATTGGTCTTATGGTATATCTCAGTCTAGAGGATGATAGCAAAGATCTGTATTTGTTTATAAACTCTCCCGGGGGGTGGGTAATACCCGGAGTAGCTATTTATGATACTATGCAATTTGTACAACCAGATGTACAGACAATATGCATGGGATTGGCCGCTTCAATAGGATCTTTTCTTCTGGTCGGAGGAGAAATTACCAAACGTCTAGCATTCCCTCATGCTCGGCGCCAATGAGTTTTGTATTTGAGAGAAAAAAGAAGACTATGCCTTCGCCATATGAAATATGACTATTAAGTAATAATAGCATGGCATTTTGAATTCGATATGAGAAACCTTTTTTTTTTTATTTTTGTTTTTTTTTTTTTTCAAAAATCAATCATTAGATTATATATCGAACGAATAGTATGAGATAAAGGGCATTTCCGATTTTATCTGATTTATCGGAAGCCTATTGCAGCGTCACAAACGTTTTTGTTTTCACACCAGAGGGATAATAACAATATTTATCTTAGGAAAGAATACAAAAAAAAGAAACTTTGGGATTGCTTAATAACAGACTAAATAAATATATAAAGCAACGGAACCATCATAGTATGTTTTAACTACTCCAAAATAAAATGAAGGATGGTTATTGGATTATTTACGGATCGGGGTCTGATAGGCCCTATATTTGAATATTTGAATTTGATTTTATACTTCTTCAATGAAATGGAGGTTATAAAGTAAATTCCATTGTATAGCCGTATGCAATGCGCAAAAGATGCCTGTACGGTTGTTCAATTCTATCTTTTGGTTTTCATATCATTACTCGTTATTTAATTTATTCTCTTTGATTTCTCTTCGAGATAGAAGAACCATTTATTAGGTTATATAATCAGGGTAATGATCCATCAACCTGCTAGTTCTTTTTATGAGGCACCCGCAGGAGAATTTATCCTGGAAGCGGAAGAAATGATGAAGCTGCGCGAAACCATTACAAGGGTTTATGTACAAAGAACAGGCACACCTCTATGGGTTGTATCCGAAGACATGGAAAGAGATGTTTTTATGTCAGCAACAGAAGCCCAAGCTCATGGAATTGTTGATCATGTAGGGGTAGAATAAAAAATAACAGGGATTTCGCGCAAATACAAATACGCCATTTGAAATTTTATCTTCTTACTGGGTTTGATAGAGTATTCTATTAATTAATTTATTACTATTAATTAATTTATTACTATAGAAGTAATTCCTAATCGGCCGGTTAGGATCGATCTAAACCAGCTCATTATGTATACGAGTCAACATGCCAACTATTAAACAACTTATTAGAAGGACGAGACAGCCAATCAGAAATGTTACGAAATCCCCCGCCCTTGGGGGATGCCCTCAGCGACGAGGAACATGTACTAGGGTGTATGTGTGACTCGTTCAGAGCATGGACTGGGGCAAAAGAAAAGAACCCATTTTTCCAGTATCAGTGATCAGTAACAGTAAATAAGATAAAATAAAGCGGAAGAACTCCATTCACTATCTAAAAAGTATCTATCATACCCTTCTATTGTGTATCAAAATTTATGGTTTCTAGTGGTGTAAATCCAATCGTCTCCATTTTCAATTTAAGATGAGAAAGAATTTCCCATTGGTAGCAAATGTTTATCCATTAAGCGGGGGTAATCCCATTTAAAGGCAAGAAAGATTACGCCCTTACTCTTTCAACAACGGACTAAGAGGGTCAGCTACACAGTTAATCTTCATAATTAAATACCGTTACTGTATAACTGGATCTCGTTGTGAAAGACGGATTACTGAATAATTCATGGGTAGAGCCAAAAAGTGTGAACTGTACAAGTTAACAATAGCATTGATTAAATGAAAGAAAAGAAGGGGCTCCGGTGTATAGAAGGGATCTCGCCGTTTAAGAAGTAACCATAGAAACGATGGAACCCACTATTTTTTTTTTTATTCATTTCTATTTTATATTTACTACTTTTTGTTTTTATTTAATATTAATATGCTTTTTTTAATATCTAGTATCAATATCAATATTATTTTTTATTTCGAGGTAAAATGCCTATAAAAAAAAAATAAAAAATAGTGGGCGGGAAGGTTATAGTAGCAAAAGCCGTTGGAGTTTTTATTTTATACATTGGAAGGATCCGTTTTGTTATTAACAAACTAGTAAAGGGGAAGGGAATAACTGAAAGAAAAGAAATCAATTAGTTATTTATCAAAGTTTCATTTATTCAATGACCAGAATTAAACGAGGATGTATAGCTCGGAGACGTAGAACAAAAATTCGTTTATTTGCATCAAGCTTTCGAGGGGCTCATTCAAGACTTACTCGAACTATTACTCAACAGAAAATAAGAGCTTTGTTTTCGGCTTATCGGGATAGAGGTAGGCAAAAGAGATATTTTCGCCGTTTGTGGATCACTCGGATAAATGCAGCAATTCGAGGTAATTTAGTATACTATAGTTATAATACTTTCATACACAATCTGTACAAGAAGCAGTTGCTTCTTAATCGTAAAATACTTGCGCAAATAGCTATATTAAATATAAATTGTCTTTCTATGATTTCCACTGAGATTATAAAATAAGTAGATTGGAAGGACTCCATAGGAATGTTTTAAATTTTAATGGAGTGCGCTGTAAAATTAACTCCGGGAAGGTAGAATAGAAATTAGTATGATAAAATATAATCAAATAATATGATAAAGTCGTCAAAATGAACAAACAAGACGTTCAATAAAAAAAGATTTATTCTTTTTCCCCGATCCTTTTTTTCTTATGACACGACACTCACATCTTAATTCGCGAATTTTTCGAACAAAACATCAATCCGCCTTTGAGTTCGTATTGGAATTTTGATTCAAGTGAAGAGTAAGCCTATCCCCCTTTTTGATTCTAAGACCCGCAGTTCTAGCAGCCGACTCACCTCTTTCAAATTGTTTCTCATTATTAAGAAAGGGTAACAAAGATAAAATACGAGCTTGCTTGATAGCAATAGTAATTAATCGTTGTTGTTTTAAGTTTAATCTATTCACCCGTCTAGATAATATCTTTCCTTGTTCACTAATAAATCGACTAATTAAACTCATGTTTCTATAATCAATTCGATCCCCCGACCCAATCGGGGGCAAACGCCTACGAAAAGATCGCTTGGATTTAAAATAGAGTCGCTTGGATTTATCCATGATTTGTTTATTCCTTATCCCGAAAATCCTAATTTTGTCGGGGATTTATTTTTGGTTTGTTTATCTTTAAATATATGTTATATATAATATATGGTATATGACATTTTTCATCTTCCTTGGAAGGATGACATACAATACATACGTGTAATCGGTTCCATCTATTTCTTTATCTCCCCATGAATTGTATATTTGTAACAAAAGGGACAGAATTTTCTCAATTCCAATCGACTAGGCGTATTGTGTCGATTCTTTTGAGTAATATATCTGAAAATACCAACCCTCTTTGATTCCTTATTAGCATCATTTCGAACAGCACAATTGGTACATTCCAAAATAACTGTTACTCGAACATCTTTCCCCTTGGCCATGAACCCCCCTTTGTATTTTTGATTCACTCAACTATTCTATTTTGCGATCCAAAGAGAAAAAAGGAACGAAAAAAAAAAAATAGAAGTTGCTAACTCGAAATAAAATTATTAAAAATTTCGTTGCAATCAAGATAGTAATAATAAGTAATACAATGATTTCTAACTACATCTCTAATCCCAATATAGCGTTTCGTCTTTCATTTAAGTATTTTGTATAATATTGTTGACCTATCCATCAATTTCCATTTCCGTTCTCATTCTCTTTTTAATTATTTTAATTTAAATTAAAATAATTATTTTAATTCGAGCCTCGGGCCTGAGGCCCGAGTTCCGAGTTTCACTGAATTTGAATCCGCTTTTATTCTTTCTCTTTTCGAACTTATTCGAATTTTAAAAATTCTAAAATTAAAAGATGGGAAGGGGAGGGATTAGTCACAGAGATTTTATTAAATCCCTAATCTTCTTCACCACTTCCCATGTTACTAACTAGAATGAAAAAAAGGGGAATATAAGCGCATCCGGAAATAAACGATTGATCTCTATCAATAGACCTGCTAAAAACCCGAACCATATAGTACTTACTACCGGCGCCACGGAGAGATATGTTTTTAGATCTCGCATTTTATTTGAAATCCTCCTTCTTTATTGGAATTTGTAATACATATATGATCAGACATATATGGAGTTAATGATCGCTTGTATTTGTCCGCGGAATCCCTAATTCAAATTGAAATGTACAACGATTCAGTAGAATATTCCTTTTCTTAAAAAAAACGTGCCCTTTTCTGTACCAGCATTTCCCCAAAATATTCATTTTTTTTACAGCGGGTTTCATTATACGTAACGCATATAAGTAGTTTATTATAATTAATTAATAATTAATTATATGTTCTATGATATGAGATCAAAAAGAAGAAATGACAAGATAATTTTTGTATAGAAATGGAGTAAATAAAGATGTGGAAAACAATACGGGTATTCTCTACAATGACACTGTAACCCAATTGAAAGGGATGTAGCGCAGCTTGGTAGCGCGTTTGTTTTGGGTACAAAATGTCACGGGTTCAAATCCTGTCATCCCTACCTATTCTATTACTTATCTTATGAGCAGGAATCGTAACGAGGGATCAATTGAAATCGATTAAATTGGGCATCCATAACATGATCAATCTTTCATTTGACTCTATTCTACTATAGAATAGGATACGCATGCAAAAATATAATATATTAGGGTTACTTACAAAATATTTAGTGCGATAATAAAGCGCTCTTAGTTCAGTTCGGTAGAACGCGGGTCTCCAAAACCCGATGTCGTAGGTTCAAATCCTACAGAGCGTGATCCCATTCTTGTTATTCTTAGGTCGAAAATTACACTGAAATGAAATAATTGAACAGCAATTTCAATTTGACCCCTGCCCTATGTATTAAAATTAATAAAGCAAGTAGGGGTCAATCAAAAAAAGAGCTATTAATTAATTAAAGGTCCAACTGATCACCGCGTCTGTATTGTAAATATGCGGTTACAAATAATCCAGCCAAAGTAATAGGAATTAGACCTAAGACAATTCCAAATAGAAAAACTTCAATCATTTCAATTTGTTTGAAAGAGGAAAAGGAGAGGTAATATCTATTCTTAACTATTAATTCATATTGCCCATGAATCTCAATGACCAAAAATTGGAAATTGACACGGTAAGAAACTTAAGAAACTATAGAATATATGGAATAACACAGAAAGATTTCGTTTTTTTATGAATCGTTTGTTCAATTAATTTCAAATAAGTCGTATCTTGTTCAACCCGATAAATAGAGCTGAGGTTATAGTTAAAACCGCTAGTAGAAAACCGAAATAACTAGTTATAGTAAGCATAAAGAGGCTAAATGAAATATGGTCTTTTTATACATATGTTTAGAAAGCACTTCCCTAAATTCAAATTTTTGAAAGATACAAACAAGAATAAGCAAAAAGACCAATTCCACTTATTCTTTCAATTGAAAGTTTTTGATTCATCAATCCTTCTAAACAGTAATAAAAAAAAAATGGGAGTGACATAGGTAAGAAATCAATTCA